CGAGCGTAGTTCAATGGTAAAACATCTCCTTGCCAAGGAGAAGGTACGGGTTCGATTCCCGTCGCTCGCCAGCTTAATTTAGTAAGGTACTATGATAAAAAATTCAGTCTAGTTGACTACTTAACTACTTATATTAAATTAAGTAGTTCTTAGTCTAGTACCGTATCCCTTCCTATCTTATCCTTTGCACTCGACTCAAAAAAAAACGAATGCTTCGGGGGCGAAAATCAAACTTGCCAAGAGGGTCCCCTAAACCAGGGATTCACCGAGATAAACAAGAGAAAATTGCTTTTAAAGGGGAATAGACTGTGCCTTTCTTTGTATTTCTTTTTTCTTTTCTGCCTGATGAATAAAAAAAGGATTGGATATAGCTCTCTACCATATCTATACAATCTATTCTATCTATACAAATAGAATAGTCCATTTATTTATATGGACTGCTAAGTGCGGAGACGGGAATCGAACCCGTGACCTCAAGGTTATGAGCCTCGTGAGCTACCAAACTGCTCTACTCCGCTCTGTAGGGCCAAAAACTGGTGGACGAAAAAGGTTGAATACAAGTCTCTACCATGTCTAGACAAATAGAATAGTCTTTTTATTCAGACTGGAGCGGGTAGCGGGAATCGAACCCGCATCGTTAGCTTGGAAGGCTAGGGGTTATAGTCGACGTTGGTTGATTATTTTTAACGTCTCTAATTCAAAACCGAACATGAAATTTTGATTTCATTCGGCTCCTTTATGGCTATTTTCACCACTTAACATCTATGTTAGCTTTTCTGTCTGAATGGAACCAAAGCTCTCCGCTTTCTAGATGATCCCTATAGAGTAGGAGATAGAAATTCTCCTAAATATCTACTTACTTCGTTCCCTAATTTCATTCAAGAGATCCTGAGGAAAAGAGTTGGGTTTCCACCGAGCTGAAACAATATCCTGATGGTTCTAGTAAACCAAAACTATCGTTTTTTAGCTATTGGGCTTCCATTTCTTTTTTAACTAAAAGAAGATTTAGTTACGATTGGAAATAAACTTTTTTGTATCTTCATCCATAGATCCTTTACTCATATTTATTCAATTGGAATACTTAATCCAATGCAAAATTATGCTTCGCGCCTCTGTACTCATAATCAAATTTTTATTTTGCATGCAAATTTAATTAGTCTTTGGATACTAATCGCGAGAATGTATATTCTTCCTCAATATGCTATTGAGAGGAAAAGGATTAAACCCTTTATAAGAACTAAAGTTTTCATCGGAATATGAATATAAAAAAAAACTTAAGGATGCCTTAAGTATATCATTTCAAATTCAGTTATTAATAGAACGAATCACACTTTTACCACTAAACTATACCCGCTACATGTAGATTATGATACCAACACTACCCTTTGTCAAGGGTAGCCATTCGAGGAGGAAGCTAATCCCACCTACGGAGAAAAGCGAGCAGTTGGTACTTCAATCGCAGGCCTTTAATTTAGGATTTAGATGGCCCCTCTCTAGTCTGTAAAAGAAATCTCTTCTTACCATGCCACTAGCTTATAAACCAAATGTATGCATTTCGATTAGGATCGTATTCTTCGTATTCTATAGTTTGATTATTCCTACAATATACACTAAGAGATATAGGCAACAGTACCCATCAATCCCTTTCTTCCTTTTCTTTTTTGTTAGGCAGGCTGTAGAATAATTTTTATACTCTGCAGTATAAATTCGACTGCCCACTTTTTAGAATAAAATTGTTGATAAAACTCCAATATAGTTTGTTCAAAATACACCTTTTGGTTTGGATAGTATTCAAGTACTATTTCCAAAGGGTACCCGTTGAAAATTGCTGCAACAAATCCGTCCAAAACTGAAAAATTGAAAAGTTTTGAACTCAAAGGTTTTTCCAAGGAATGCCTGTGAAAAATTGTTTCAATTTCGCGCCAAAACAGATAAGAAGTATATCACTGCAAATTAATACACTACCCAGCCGTAGGGGTATATGAAGAGGGCGAATTCCTTTATACCCCCCAATTAGAATTAAGGAAAATAAAACATAAATGGAGAAAGTTCTCATTATAAGATCAGCCAATAGAAGAAAAAAGTCCTAATTCTGCAGAACATTCTGAGCACGTGAAAAGTGAATAGGCTAAAGATAAAAAAAAACAAAGTCTACCATTTTTTTAACAGCATTTCTTATTACCCCTTTGGCCTTTTTGAACAATAAACTTCTATATCTCAATATAGAAAAAAAATCTCTACATATATATGTATATATGTATATATTAATGTACAAAATATATGTATATATTATGTACATATATTTTGTACATTATGCAGTAGATCTATAATGGTAAATGAAAGTGGCTAATTTTTGAATAAAAAGCCCTTTTAACTCAGTGGTAGAGTAATGCCATGGTAAGGCATAAGTCATCGGTTCAAATCCGATAAAGGGCTTTTCCCTTAGTGGTAGAGTAATGCCACGGAAAGACCGAAGTCATTGGTTCGAATCCGATAGAGTACTTTTCTACTAAATTCATTCAGTTTTTTTCTTTTTTTTTGAAAATGTCTCTGTTTTTTATTGAATTTTATGACTTCGTTTAGTATGAGATGCCCATATTTTTGGTCTGAACACTAAACGAAGCACAGAGTTTAAATTGCAAAAAATAAATGAAATTGGAGTCTTTTTCCTGTTAGAGCAATCAAATCAATATTCGTACTGAACTAATTTAGAATCCTTTTTATTAATCTATTCTTCTTTAAAAGAAAAGTAAAAGGAATTGCCCTAAAAAGCAGGGGATGATCCGTGAATTAACCTAACCAACAACTAAAAAAAAATCCTACGAAAGCATAATAGAAAAGTGGGAAAGACTCTTTGCTTTGATCTATTTATACTCTTCGATTCGAGTATATTGACAATTCCAAAAAACTGCTCATACTATCATTATACTATAATGACGAGTGGTTCTATATAGCACTATCGTCTAGTGATGCCCCTATCGTCTAGTGGTTCAGGACATCTCTCTTTCAAGGAGGCAGCGGGGATTCGACTTCCCCTGGGGGTAGGGAGTATTATAAAAAGAGGTTAATCATAGATTATCAAAAACCCTAGAATAAATTCTTCCTGGGTCGATGCCCGAGCGGTTAATGGGGACGGACTGTAAATTCGTTGACGATATGTCTACGCTGGTTCAAATCCAGCTCGGCCCAAAAATCTAGGGCTTCGTGAATATGAACTACATTTTTTTTTTTATGGAAGAAAAAAAATATCTGATCCATAGAAATAAAGGATAAAGAGAAAAGAGGGGGAAAATTTTTTTTCTAAGCCATATCTCTCTGATTGTTTTCTTACAAAGAAAACTGTTTTTCTTATTGAAAGGTGGATTATCAGTTGTTTTTAGGGATAAAAAATCGCGGCATACTAGTTATGCCACTCTCACTATACCCACATATTCTATGTGGGTGTAGTAGTATATGATTCAGCTATTTCTTAGAGTATGACAGACGAATCTTCTTAGGGTTCTATTTTTAAATAGGTATGCCATACACCCCGCAGGGATTGTAGTTCAATTGGTTAGAGCACCGCCCTGTCAAGGCGGAAGCTGCGGGTTCGAGCCCCGTCAGTCCCGAACTAGGGTTCAATGAATGGAAAAATTCATCTTTCCTTTTTTTTTTTCATCAAGAATTTCCCGGACAAGGGGGGGGGCAGAAGACAAGATCAAATATCTAAGGAGAATCCTTACTTTACTTTTTTTATTTCGCAGCTCTCAATAAAAAGAAAGCTGTATAGGAATCTTTTTTTTTAACTACTTCCGGTTGATAAGGAAAGACGTACATATCGTACGTGGATTAGTATAATTTAGGATATTACTCTATTTTTATGATATGATGATACCATCCGCATCTTAACTTCCTATTTGACTCTTATCTTAAGGAATAGAGTTCCGGTATTTTACCGGAATCCAATCAATACACAAATTGTATTCGTTTATTGTTAGAGAATGAATTTAATATAAATAATTAGTTCCTTTTTAGGGGTTAAACCACACCACTTCTATTTTGTAGTTCCAACTTTCTTTGTGTATGTTCAATGAATTGAATCTACCTCATTCTCAGTCCATTTGTCGACTCCTTTTTTTATGAATCTGCTCTCATCTTTAGACCCCAAAAGCAGATATTGACAGTAACCTAATAAAATAAAAACCAAGCAAACGCTCTTTTTCCTAAATTTAAATATTGGATCCTTTTTATTTAAGATCCTCTTTTCTCCATCTCATTTCTATTTCTACTGCTTATTTGGATGTTTATGTGACCCATAGAAAGTGGGTTATATAATACATACATACATAGTTGTATGTATAACTATAAGAAAAAGGAAGGGAAATTAGATAAGAAAGATTCTTGGCTCTACATATATATATAGAAAAGCAAAAGTCAAAAAGGATGAAAAATAGAGGGGTTCCGAATCCAATCAAAAAACCCATTTTGGTCTTAGTATGGATAAGGGATCTTCCTATGTTATATTATTCCACTATCAACCTTGAATTGATTTGATAGATGCTATATTCATAATATTGAATTGATTCAGTATTATCAGAATGCAAGTCCTCTACAGGGATACCCCCTTTTCCTCTCCATGGGATTACATCCCGAGTTATTGTGAAAAAAATAAAATAAAGAGGTTATGGAAGTAAATATTCTCGCATTTATTGCTACTGCATTGTTCATTCTAGTTCCTACTGCCTTTTTACTTATTATTTATGTAAAAACAGCCAGCCAAAATGATTAATTGGAATTCCAATTAATCATTGAAGAAATGAAAAAGGGATTAAAGAAAATAAAAATCCAAGTCTTAAATGAAAGGATCTGGTTGGAATCCTAAAGTGTGGTAGAAAGAACTACATATAGTTTTTTCTACCACACTTTAGATTCTTTCTATTATATTATCTTGAATCTACATAGAATAGATTAGTAGATTGAAATAGTAATCTAATTCAACTTCTTTTTTCACTGGATCCACTTAATTTCAAGCAAGTCAAAATCAAAAAAATCGAAGACAATTCTTCATTGAAAGAATCAATGGAGAGGGAGAAAAATAATACGAGAATAGACTATAATAAAAGAAAAAAGTAAATAAAAGGAAAAAACCTGCGAATCTTTCATACTTAAAAATGACGCGAGATGCTTCACGTGAGATCCTTCAAAAAAAAAGAACAAAAAAAATTTCTAAGAATAAGAAAAGAGTATAAATGGAAAATGTGCGATATGCTGTGAATAGCTTCGTGTAAGAAAATCTAATTTTCTTATGTAAAGAACTTTATTTTTACTCGTCACTTCTAGTAGAAATTCTTAATTACTATAATTGCTCTTTCTATTCTATTTCTTTCTATTTCTATTATTCTATTTCTTTCTATTTCTATTCTTTCTATTTCTATTCTTTCTATTTCTATTATAGTAGAATGAAACATAGTAGAATAGAACGACTCTTTATTAAAAGAGTTTTTTACAAGAGTGAAACAAAACTAAGGAAAAAGAGAAAAAATAAAGTTTGGCAAAATGATTAATACAAAATAAAATGATCAATTAAAGAAAAGAGTTGATACTACAATTCGACTACTCAATCAATTAATAGTATCCCTAGAGTCCACTTCTCCCCCATACTACTAGCGAAAGAGAAAATGTAAAGACTACCATTAAAGCAGCCCAAGCGAGACTTACTATATCCATGTAAATTATGTCTCCTATTTCTATGAAGGAATTATTCTACTATTGATCAATAATCATAGTGGAATTAAGGGTACAGAGTCAAAATTCTGCTCTAAGACTATGGATGAATCAGTTAAAGGAATTTACTCCTATCAAATTCTTATATGATTTCTGGTAGAATTGGAGAGTATTAAGTATAAATATGATACATATACCTTTTCCTTAAAAAAGAAAGAGTGTGCGAATGTTCTGAATAGAGGACGCGGGAATAGAGAGATTTTTTCTTCCTTTTGTTACCTTTTTTATAAGCAAAGGACGTCAGAATATACCATACCATAAAATTAGGATAGATAAATATTTATTGGATACCTACTTTACCCATGTTTATTTTTGACCTAAACCCTACTGCCCCACTTTCCCTCTTTCTATGAAAGAGTGAGGAGACCTTATCCACTCCACAACTCCTAAATTAATTTTAGATCAGCCTATTCAATCTGATTCTCGACAGAATCGGTAGCCTTTACTTTAGTGTATATAGGTAGCATAAGATGTACGAAGTATATTGATATTTCTTGGCAAAGTCCCTTCTTCAATCTTAGATTGAAAAAGGACTTAGGGACCTTTGGAAGTTTTAAATTCCCGAATCAATTCAAATTAATAAAAGAATAAGGAAACGCTACCTCATCTCTGTTGGTAGCTCCCCCTTTCCTTTGGGCCACTGCCGCCAAAACAAAGCCTCATTTGAGGATAGAACTATGGTATGGATTCTCAAAATCCAGTATGGCCAGACCTAGTTACTCTCTTGTCCCAACTTATGGGGGTACGAAATTTTTGAGTTTGATTAGTACTATAATCCTAAGTATTTTATTGATCAGGCGGCACCCAGATTTGAACTGGGGATAAAGGATTTGCAGTCCCCTGCCTTACCACTTGGCCATGCCGCCTAAAAATCCGATCTAAAATCGAGAAAAGAACAAGTATTCATCCATATTTTCTTACTAAAACTAAAACCCCTTTTTCTTTCTATTCTATTGAAATGGCAAAGGAGCAAAAGTGGATTTCCAGTCACAGACTGCAAAATTCAGAACAAATTGGAACCATTAACTAGAATTTTTTTTTTGAATTACAGTAGTAAACGACTCTAAAATCGGTATTCTCTCCTTTAATGGCATAATAGAATAAAAGTTTCCCTAATCTGTATATAGGGAAACTCCAGGTCCGAACAGCATTATTATCTACAGATCCCCCTTATGTACATATCCCTACGGGGAATCGTGCTTTAATTTTTCATTGCATTAAATATCGTGAATAAAAAGAGGAAATTTGCTCTGATATAGATCATGGCCTGGCCTTCTTTTATTGGCCCACACAAGTGAAATTACGATAAAAGAAAGGATATGTGAATAGGTGGATAACTAGATTAGCAAGTACTTAAAAAAGTAAGTACTTTATTTTAGGATTCTACAACGAAATCCTTTATTTTTTAGCAATTCTATTACTACGAAACAAAAAAGAACCTTCAAATTCTTTTCTTTTTGAAAATAAAACTAAGCATACTATTCTAAATTCTAAATCGAACTAAAGTAAAACTTTCTAGTTCTTATAAATTATTATGGCTTTATTTCTTTCATAGAAAGGAGATAAAACGAGAAATCTTTGCTATCCAATCTGATTAGAATATCATAAAGTTTAAGTGGCAGAATTTTTTTCTAGGACTTTTTTATCAATTCATTTTAATTCCATTTCTATCCCTGCCAAAGTCGAACTTTCGTCAAAATTATCTTTATTCATATGTATGAAATACATATATGAAATACGTATGTGGAGTTCCTTAGAATTTCATGTGATTCAGTAAACAGAATATAGATTCCATGATTGCTAGATTGATCCGTAGGGATTGATAAAGAGTGAGCTGATAATGGAATTTTTCTTCGATAAATAGGAAACTTAAGATTAAGATGCTCCGGAATGGAAATGAGGGAATGTCCACAATACCCGGATTTAGTCAGATCCAATTCGAGGGATTTTGTAGGTTCATTAATCAAGGCTTGGCAGAAGAACTTGAGAAGTTTCCAACAATTAAAGATCCAGATCACGAAATTGCATTTCAATTATTTGCGAAAGGATATCAATTGCTAGAACCCTCGATAAAAGAAAAGGATGCTGTGTATGAATCACTCACTTATTCTTCTGAATTATATGTATCTGCGAGATTCATTTTTGGTTTCGATGTGCAAAAGCAAACCATTTCTATTGGAAACATTCCTATAATGAATTCCTTAGGAACCTTTATAATAAATGGAATATACCGAATTGTGATCAATCAAATATTGCTAAGTCCTGGTATTTACTACCGCTCCGAATTAGACCATAAGGGAATTTCTATATACACCGGGACTATAATATCAGATTGGGGAGGAAGATCGGAATTAGCAATTGATAAAAAAGAAAGGATATGGGCTCGCGTGAGTAGAAAACAAAAGATATCTATTTTAGTTCTATCATCAGCTATGGGTTCGAATCTAAGAGAAATTTTAGATAATGTTTCCTACCCCGAAATTTTCTTGTCTTTCCCGAATGCTAAGGAGAAAAAGAGGATTGAGTCAAAAGAAAAAGCTATTTTGGAGTTTTATCAACAATTTGCTTGTGTAGGTGGGGACCTGGTATTTTCGGAGTCCTTATGTGAGGAATTACAAAAGAAATTTTTTCAACAAAAATGTGAATTAGGAAGAGTTGGTCGACGAAATATGAATCGGAGACTGAATCTTAATATACCTCAGAACAATACATTCTTGTTACCACGAGATGTATTGGCCGCTACGGATCATTTAATTGGAATGAAATTTGGAACGGGTATACTTGACGATGACGATATGAATCACTTGAAAAATAAACGTATTCGTTCGGTTGCGGATCTGTTACAAGATCAATTCGGACTGGCTCTTGGCCGTTTACAACATGCGATTCAAAAAACTATCCGTAGAGTATTCATACGTCAATCGAAACCGACTCCACAAACTTTGGTAACTCCAACTTCAACTTCGATTTTATTAATAACTACTTATGAGACCTTTTTTGGCACATACCCCTTATCTCAAGTTTTTGACCAAACCAATCCATTGACACAAACGGTTCATGGGCGAAAAGTGAGTTGTTTGGGTCCTGGAGGATTGACGGGGAGAACTGCAAGTTTTCGGAGCCGAGATATTCATCCGAGTCACTATGGGCGTATTTGTCCAATTGACACGTCCGAAGGCATCAATGTTGGACTTACTGGATCCTTAGCTATTCATGCGAGAATTGATCACTGGTGGGGATCTATAGAGAGTCCGTTTTATGAAATATCTGAGAAAGCAAAAGAAAAAAAAGAGAGACAGGTGGTTTATTTATCACCAAATAGAGATGAATATTATATGATAGCAGCAGGAAATTCTTTGTCCTTGAATCAGGGTATTCAGGAAGAACAAGTTGTTCCAGCTAGATACCGTCAAGAATTCCTGACTATTGCATGGGAACAGATTCATGTTAGAAGTATTTTTCCTTTCCAATATTTTTCTATTGGAGGTTCTCTCATTCCTTTTATTGAGCATAATGATGCGAATCGGGCTTTAATGAGTTCTAATATGCAGCGCCAAGCAGTTCCACTTTCTCGGTCCGAGAAGTGCATTGTTGGGACTGGATTGGAACGCCAAACAGCTCTAGATTCGAGGGTTTCCATTATAGCCGAACGTGCGGGAAAGATCATTTCTAGTGATAGTCACAAGATCCTTTTATCAAGTAGTGGGAAGACTGTAAGTATTCCTCTAGTTACCCATCGGCGCTCTAACAAAAATACTTGTATGCACCAAAAACCTCGGGTTCCGAGGGGGAAATCCATTAAAAAAGGGCAAATTTTAGCGGAGGGAGCAGCTACAGTTGGTGGGGAACTTGCTTTAGGAAAAAACGTTTTAGTAGCTTATATGCCGTGGGAGGGTTACAATTTTGAAGACGCAGTACTAATTAGCGAACGCTTGGTATATGAGGATATTTATACTTCTTTTCACATCCGAAAATATGAAATTCAGACGGATACGACAAGCCAAGGCTCCGCTGAAAAAATAACTAAAGAAATACCACATCTAGAAGAACATTTACTCCGCAATTTGGACAGAAATGGAGTTGTGAGGTTGGGATCCTGGGTAGAAACAGGCGATATTTTAGTAGGTAAATTAACGCCTCAGATAGCGAGCGAATCCTCATATATCGCGGAAGCTGGATTATTACGGGCCATTTTTGGTCTTGAGGTATCCACTTCAAAAGAAACTTCTCTCAAACTACCTATAGGTGGAAGAGGGCGCGTTATCGATGTGAAATGGATCCAGAGGGACCCCCTCGACATAATGGTTCGTGTATATATTTTACAGAAACGTGAAATCAAAGTTGGGGATAAAGTAGCAGGAAGACACGGGAATAAGGGGATCATTTCCAAAATTTTGCCTAGGCAAGATATGCCCTATTTGCAAGATGGAACACCTGTTGATATGGTCTTCAATCCCCTAGGAGTACCCTCACGAATGAATGTGGGACAAATATTTGAAAGTTCGCTCGGATTAGCAGGGGATCTGCTAAAGAAACATTATAGAATAGCACCCTTTGATGAGAGATATGAGCAAGAGGCTTCAAGAAAACTTGTGTTTTCGGAATTATATGAAGCCAGTAAACAAACACAAAATCCATGGGTATTTGAACCCGAGTACCCGGGAAAAAGCAGAATATTTGATGGAAGAACAGGAGATCCCTTCGAACAACCTGTTCTAATAGGGAAGTCCTATATTTTAAAATTAATTCATCAAGTTGATGAGAAAATCCATGGACGTTCTACTGGGCCCTACTCACTTGTTACCCAACAACCCGTTAGAGGAAGAGCCAAACAAGGGGGACAACGAGTAGGAGAAATGGAAGTTTGGGCTTTAGAAGGATTTGGTGTTGCTCATATTTTACAAGAGATACTTACTTATAAATCTGATCATCTTATAGCTCGCCAAGAAATACTTAATGCTACGATCTGGGGAAAAAGAGTGCCTAATCACGAGGATCCTCCAGAATCTTTTCGAGTGCTCGTTCGAGAACTACGATCTTTGGCTCTAGAACTGAACCATTTCCTTGTATCTGAGAAGAACTTTCAGGTTAATAGGGAGGATGTTTGATCAGAATAAATATAAATTCTTTTCTTATTTCTATTTTATGATTGACCAATATAAACATAAACAACTTCAAATTGGACTCGTTTCCCCTCAACAAATAAAGGCTTGGGCTAACAAAATCCTACCTAATGGAGAAGTCGTTGGCGAAGTCACAAGGCCCTCCACTTTTCATTATAAAACCGATAAACCAGAAAAAGATGGATTGTTTTGCGAAAGAATCTTTGGACCCATAAAAAGTGGAATTTGTGCTTGTGGAAATTCTCGAGCGAGCGTAGCTGAAAATGAAGACGAAAGATTTTGTCAAAAATGCGGGGTAGAATTTGTTGATTCTCGGATACGAAGATATCAAATGGGATACATCAAACTGGCATGTCCAGTGACTCATGTGTGGTATTTGAAAGGTCTTCCTAGTTATATCGCGAATCTTTTAGATAAACCCCTTAAGAAATTGGAAGGCCTAGTATACGGCGATTTCTCTTTTGCTAGGCCCAGCGCTAAAAAACCTACTTTCTTACGATTACGAGGTTTATTCGAAGATGAAATTTCATCCTGTAACCACAGCATTTCTCCCTTTTTTTCTACCCCAGGCTTTGCAACATTTCGAAATCGGGAAATTGCGACAGGAGCAGGTGCTATTAGAGAACAATTAGCGGATTTGGATTTGCGAATTATTATAGAGAATTCCTTGGTTGAATGGAAGGAATTAGAAGACGAGGGGTATAGTGGAGATGAATGGGAAGATAGAAAAAGACGAATAAGAAAAGTTTTTTTAATTAGACGAATGCAATTGGCGAAACATTTTATTCAAACAAATGTAGAACCAGAATGGATGGTTTTGTGCTTATTACCGGTTCTTCCTCCCGAATTGAGACCCATTGTTTATAGGTCTGGGGATAAAGTAGTGACTTCGGATATTAATGAACTTTATAAGAGAGTTATCCGTCGGAACAACAACCTTGCCTATCTATTAAAAAGAAGTGAATTAGCGCCAGCAGATTTAGTAATGTGCCAGGAAAAATTGGTACAAGAAGCCGTGGATACACTTCTTGATAGTGGGTCTCGCGGGCAACCGACGAGGGATGGTCACAATAAAGTATACAAGTCACTTTCAGATGTAATTGAGGGGAAAGAGGGGAGGTTTCGCGAGACTCTGCTTGGGAAACGGGTCGATTACTCGGGGCGTTCTGTCATTGTTGTGGGTCCTTCGCTTTCATTACATCAATGTGGATTACCTTTAGAGATAGCAATAAAGCTTTTTCAGCTATTTGTAATTCGCGATTTAATCACGAAACGTGCTACTTCTAATGTCAGGATTGCTAAAAGGAAAATTTGGGAAAAGGAACCCATTGTATGGGAAATACTTCAAGAAGTTATGCGGGGGCATCCTGTACTGTTGAACAGAGCACCTACCCTGCATAGATTAGGCATACAGGCCTTCCAACCCACTTTAGTAGAGGGGCGTACTATTTGTTTACATCCATTAGTGTGTAAGGGTTTCAATGCAGACTTTGATGGGGATCAAATGGCTGTTCATCTACCTTTATCCTTGGAAGCTCAAGCAGAAGCCCGTTTACTTATGTTTTCTCATATGAATCTCCTGTCTCCCGCTATTGGAGATCCTATTTGCGTGCCAACCCAAGACATGCTTATCGGACTTTATGTATTAACGATTGGAAATCGTCGAGGTATTTGTGCAAATAGATATAATAGTTGCGGAAACTATCCAAATAAAAAAGTAAACTACAATAATAATTATTATACGAAAGATAAAGAACCCCATTTTTCTAGTTCCTATGATGCGCTGGGAGCTTATAGACAGAAACGAATCGGTTTAAACAGTCCCTTGTGGCTCCGATGGAAACTAGATCAACGTGTCATTGGATCAAGAGAAGTTCCGATTGAAGTTCAATATGAATCTTTTGGGACTTATCATGAGATTTATGCCCACTATCTAATAGTCGGAAATAGAAAAAAAGAAACCCGTTCTATATACATTCGAACCACTCTTGGTCATATTTCTTTTTATAGAGAAATAGAGGAAGCCATACAAGGATTTAGTCGGGCCTATTCATACACTATCTAAATCTAAACAAGGAAGTTAGATTCGGCGATGCCCCTTTCGGGGGGCATTCCGATTTCGCTAGTACCAACCTTTTTGCCACGCAAATTCAGATTGAGATTGAGGGAAGGGGGTAAATTAAGTTTTCGAATCACTGACTCAGGCCTATTGTCGAATCCTACTCAGAAATTGTCGAATCCTACTCAGTCAAGTCAAAAAAGGAGGTACTTATGTATGGCGGAACGGGCCAACCTGGTCTTTCATAATAAAGAGATAGACGGAACTGCTATGAAACGACTTATTAGCAGATTAATAGATCATTTCGGAATGGGATATACATCCCATATACTGGATCAAATAAAGGCTCTGGGCTTCCATCAAGCCACTACTACATCAATTTCTTTAGGAATCGAGGATCTTTTAACAATACCCTCTAAAGGATGGTTAGTCCAAGATGCGGAACAACAGAGTTTTCTTTTGGAGAAACACTATTATTATGGGGCTGTACACGCAGTAGAAAAATTACGCCAATCTGTTGAAATATGGTATGCTACAAGTGAATATTTGAAACAAGAAATGAATTCGAATTTTCGGATAACGGATCCTTCTAATCCAGTCTATCTAATGTCTTTTTCAGGAGCCAGAGGAAATGCATCCCAGGTACACCAATTAGTAGGAATGAGAGGGTTAATGGCGGATCCTCAAGGACAAATGATTGATTTACCTATTCAAAGCAATTTACGCGAGGGACTTTCTTTGACAGAATATATAATTTCCTGCTACGGAGCCCGCAAAGGGGTTGTAGATACTGCTGTACGAACAGCGGATGCTGGATATCTTACACGCAGACTTGTTGAAGTAGTTCAACATATTATTGTGCGTAGAAGAGATTGTGGTACTATCCGAGGTATTTATGTGAGTCCTCAAAATGGGATGACAGAAAAACTTTTTGTCCAAACACTAATTGGTCGTGTATTAGCAGACGATATATATATTGGTTCACGATGCATTGCTGCTCGAAATCAAGATATTGGAATTGGATTAGTCAATCGATTCATAACTGCCTTTCGAGCACAACCGTTTCGGGCACAACCCATATATATTAGAACCCCTTTTACTTGCCGGAGCACATCTTGGATCTGTCAATTATGTTATGGGCGGAGTCCCACTCATGGCGATCTGGTCGAATTGGGAGAAGCTGTAGGTATTATTGCAGGTCAATCAATTGGGGAGCCAGGGACTCAACTAACATTAAGAACTTTTCATACTGGTGGAGTATTCACAGGGGGTACTGCCGACCTTGTACGATCCCCCTCGAATGGAAAAATCCAATTCAATGAGAACTTGGTTCACCCCACACGTACCCGTCATGGGCAACCTGCTTTTCTATGCTATATAGACTTGCGTATAACTATTCAGAGTCAAGATATTCTACATAGTGTGAATATTCCCTTAAAAAGCCTGATTCTAGTGCAAAATGATCAATATGTAGAATCCGAACAAGTAATTGCGGAGATTCGTGCCGGAACATCCACTTTACATTTTAAAGAAAAGGTACAAAAGCATATTTATTCCGAATCAGACGGGGAAATGCATTGGAGTACTGATGTTTACCATGCGCCCGAATATCAATATGGTAATCTTCGTCGATTACCAAAAACAAGCCATTTATGGATATTGTCAGCAAGTATGTGCAGATCCAGTATAGCATCCTTTTCGCTGCACAAGGATCAAGATCAAATGAATACTTATTCTTTTTCTCTTGACGGAAGATATATCTTTGACCTCTCAATGGCTAATGATCAAGTAAGCCATAGACTGTTGGATACTTTTGGTAAAAAAGATAAGGAAATTCTTGATTATTTAACTCCAGATCGAATCGTGTCCAACAATCATTGGAATTTTGTCTATCCTTCTATTCTTCAAGATAATTCGGATTTGTTGGCGAAAAAGCGAAGAAATAGGTTCATCATTCCATTACAATATCATCAAGAACAAGAAAAAGAGCTAATATCCTGTTTGGGGATTTCGATTGAAATACCCTTTATGGGTGTTTTATGTAGAAATACTATTTTTGCTTTTTTTGACGATCCAGGATACAGAAAAGATAAAAGGGGTTCAGGAATTGTTAAATTTCGATATAGGACCCTAGAGGAAGAATATAGGACCCTAGAGGAAGAGTATCGGACCCGAGAGGAAGAGTATAGGACTCTAGAGGAAAACTCAGAGGATGAATATGAGAGCCCAGAGAACAAATATAGGACTCTAGAAGACGAATATGAAACCCTAGAAGACGAATATAGGACTCTAGAAGACGAATATGAAACCCTAGAAGATGAATACGGGATCCTAGAGGCCGAATATAGGACTCTAGAGAAAGACTCAGAAGAAGAATATGGGAACCCCGAGAACGAATATAAAACTCGAGAGGACGAATATGGAACTCTAGAGGAAGAAGAATATGGGAGCCGTGAAGATGGCTCAGAGAACGAATATGGGGCTTTAGAAGAAGAATCAGAGGAAGACTCAGAGGACGAATATGGGAGCCCAGAGGAAGATTCTATCTTAAAAAAAGAGGGTTTTATTGAGCATCGAGGAACAAAAGAATTTAGTCTAAAATACCAAAAAGAAGTAGATCGGTTTTTTTTCATTCTTCAAGAACTGCATATCTTGCCGCGATCCTCATCCCTAAAGGTACTTGACAATAGTATTATTGGAGTGGATACACAACTCACAAAAAATACAAGAAGTCGACTAGGTGGATTGGTCCGAGTCAAGAGAAAAAAAAGCCATACGGAACTAAAAATCTTTTCCGGAGATATTCATTTTCCTGAAGAAGCAGATAAGATATTAGGCGCCAGTTTGATACCACCAGAAAGAGAAAAAAAAGATTCTAAGGACTCAAAAAAAAGAAAAAATTGGGTTTATGTTCAACGAAAAAAAATTCTTAAAAGCAAGGAAAAGTATTTTGTTTCAGTTCGACCTGCAGTCGCATATGAAATGGACGAAGGGAGAAATCTAGCAAGACTTTTCCCGCAAGATCTCCTGCAAGAAGAGGATAATCTCCAACTTCGACTTGTCAATTTTATTTCTCATGAAAATAGCAAGTTAACTCAAAGAATTTATCACACGAATAGTCAATTCGTTCGAACTTGCTTGGTAGTGAATTGGGAACAAGAAGAAAAAGAGGGGGCTCGTGCTTCCCTTGTTGAGTTAAGAACAAATGATCTGATTCGTGATTTCCTAAGAATTGAGTTAGTCAAGTCCACTATTTCATATACAAGAAGAAGGTATGATAGGACAAGTGCAGGACCTATTCCCAATAATAGGTTAGATCGCAACAATACCAATTCCTTTTATTCCAAGGCGAAGATTCAATCACTTAGCCAACATCAAGAAGCTATTGGCACCTTGTTGAATCGAAATAAAGAATACCCATCTTTGATGATTTTGTCGGCATCCAACTGTTCTCAAATTGGTTTATTGAAGAATTCGAAATATCCCAGTGCGGTAAAAGAATCGAATCCTAGAATTCTTATTCGAGATATTTTCGGGCTCTTAGGCGCTATTGTACCTAGTATATCGAATTTTTCTTCATCTTACTATTTATTAACATATAATCAGATCTTGTTAAAAAAATACTTGTTCCTTGACAATTTAAAACAAACCTTTCAAGTACTTCAAGGGCTTAAATACTCTTTAATAGATGAAAATAAAAGGATGTCGAATTTCAACAGTAACATCATGTTGGATCCATTCCATTTGAATTGGCACTTTCTCCATCATGACTCATGGGAGGAAACATTGGCAATAATTCACCTTGGACAATTTATTTGCGAAAATGTATGTCTATTTAAATCGCACATAAAAAAATCTGGTCAAATTTTCATTGTTAATATGGACTCCTTTGTTATAAGAGCAGCTAAGCCTTATTTGGCTACTATAGGAGCAGCTGTTCATGGTCATTATGGAAAAATCCTTTACAAAGGAGATAGGTTAGTTACCTTTATATATGAAAAATCGAGATCTAGTGATATAACGCAAGGTCTTCCAAAAGTAGAACAAATATTCGAAGCGCGTTCAATTGATTCACTATCGCCGAATCTCGAAAGGAGAATTGAGGATTGGAATGAGCGTATACCAAGAATTCTTGGAGTTCCCTGGGGATTCTTGATTGGAGCTGAGCTAACCATCGCCCAAAGTCGTATCTCTTTGGTTAATAAGATCCAAAAGGTTTATCGATCCCAAGGGGTACAGATCCATAATAGACATATAGAGATTATTATACGCCAAGTAACATCAAAAGTACGGGTTTCCGAAGATGGAATGTCTAATGTTTTTTTACCTGGGGAATTAATCGGACTATTGCGAGCGGAACGAGCAGGGCGAGCTTTGGATGAATCGATCTATTATCGGGCAATCTTATTGGGAATAACAAGGGCTTCCCTGAATACCCAAAGTTTCATATCTGAAGCAAGTTTTCAAGAAACTGCTCGAGTTTTAGCAAAAGCTGCCCTACGAGGTCGTATTGATTGGTTGAAAGGCCTGAAAGAAAACGTAGTTCTGGGGGGAATTATCCCTGTTGGTACCGGATTCCAAAAATTTGTGCATCGTTTCCCACAAGACAAGAACCTTTATTTGGAAATTAAAAAAAAAAATCTATTCACGTCGGAAATGAGAGACATTTTGTTTCTCCATACAGAACTAGTTTCTTCTGATTCTGAGGTAACAAACAATTTCTATGAGACATCAGAACCCCCATTTACTCCCATTTATACGATTTAAGGATATATAAAGCATATAAAGAAGATTTTTTTACTTTAATTGAAACTATACTTTTGACCTTAGAATGCTAACAGGTCTGATTTTAGATTTTGTATTTTTTGATTTTACTAAATACTAAATAAAAGAAGTCGGTTAATTTATTAAGGCTGTTTTTATATCATGTATCAATGGCCAATTCTGAGTAGAAGGTTCCATCGGAACAATTATTATTTATTTCAAGATATTTCGGCTCTTTCTTAATCTTCAAAAAGAAATCAATTCCATAATGGTAAGACAAAAAAAAGAAAAAAAAAAGGAAGTGTGGAAAAAATGACAAGAAGATATTGGAACATCAATTTGAAAGAGATGATAGAAGCGGGAGTTCATTTTGGTCATGGTATTAAGAAATGGAATCCTAAAATGGCCCCTTACATCTCGGCAAAGCGTAAAGGTACTCATATTACAAATCTCGCTAGAACGGCTCGTTTTTTATCAGAAGCTTGCGATTTAGTTTTTGATGCAGCAAGTCAGGGAAAAAGCTTCTTAATTGTTGGTACCAAAAAAAGAGCAGCAGATTTAGTAGCATCGGCTGCAATAAGGTCTCGTTGTCATTATGTTAATAAAAAGTGGTTCAGTGGTATGTTAACGAATTGGTCGATTACCAAAACTAGACTTTCTCAATTTAGAGACTTAAGAGCGGAAGAAAAGATGGGAAAATTCCACCATCTCCCAAAAAGAGATGTGGCAATCTTAAAGAGAAAATTATCTACCTTGCAAAGATATCTTGGCGGGATTAAATATATGACGAGGTTGCCTGACATTGTGATCGTCCTTGATCAGCAAAAAGAGTATATAGCTCTTCGGGAATGCGCCATTTTAGGGATTCCTACTATTTCTTTAGTGGATACAAATTGTGACCCAGATCTCGCGAATATATCGATTCCTGCCAACGATGACACTATGACTTCAATTCGATTGATTCTTAACAAACTAGTATTTGCAATTTGTGAGGGCCGTTCTCTCTATATAAGAAATCATTGATTAAGATTAAGAAGAATAGTGAATTCTTAAGCAACTACGTAGATTTATGGGATCAGTTACTATTTTTTTTGTTTTGCATAGATAAAAGAAGGGGAATATTGATATATATTAGAGGGTATTGATATATATTATCATTTGATGTGATTTCTTGGTATCCTAAATATAAGATTAATACTTCAAGTTGCTGAGTTGAGAAAGAGATGGTTGAATCAAAAGAATTCCTTTTTTGAAGTTCAATTTTTATCAGAGGACAATATGAATATTACACCATGTTCCATTAAAACACTCAAGGGGTTGTATGATATATCAGGCGTAGAAGTAGGTCAACACTTCTATTGGCAAATAGGAGGTTTCCAAATTCATGCCCAAGTACTCATCACCTCTTGGGTCGTAATTACTATCTTGCTGGGTTCAGTTATCATAGCTGTTCGGAATCCACAAACCATCCCAACGGACGGTCAGAATTTCTTCGAATATGTCCTTGAGTTTATTCGAGATTTGAGCAAAACTCAGATTGGAGAAGAATATGGTCCCTGGGTTCCCTTTATTGGAACTATGTTCCTTTTTATTTTTGTTTCGAATTGGTCGGGTGCTCTTTTACCTTGGAAAATTATAGAGTTACCCCATGGGGAATTAGCTGCGCCCACGAATGATATAAATACTACTGTTGCTTTAGCTTTACTCACATCAGCGGCATATTTTTATGCGGGTCTTAGCAAAAAAGGATTGAGTTATTTCGAGAAATATATTAAACCAACCCCAATCCTTTTACCAATTAACATCCTAGAAGATTTCACAAAACCATTATCGCTTAGTTTTCGACTTTTCGGAAATATATTGGCGGATGAATTAGTCGTTGTTGTTCTTGTTTCTTTAGTCCCCTTAGTAGTCCCTATACCGGTCATGTTTCTTGGATTATTTACAAGCGGTATTCAAGCTCTTATTTTTGCAACGTTAGCCGCAGCCTATATAGGTGAATCCATGGAAGGTCATCATTGAATTGACTAATTTTCAAAATAGTATTTTTTTTTAGCTTAGCCCAATTCATGCATGGTTGCAGATAATCCTCCTGGTTAGAAAACTAACTAGTTCAAAATGCGTATGAATATATAACCTAGAGTTGTAGGAGAGAGAATAGACTATATTACGGAATTGTTAAATTATATATGCATTCAGGGGGAGCGAAATCCGGTTAGATCTATATCCTTAATGTCTATAAGACCGTCATCTTTTGTGCGGCTTTCTAAGGAATGATTTTGGAATTGGATTCAATAGAAATAAAAAAATATGCAAACAAAATAGAAGAAACAAATGTATATAGGATTTTTTTTATTTCTAAGTTAGATTAGATTCATTATCTAATCCCATATATAGAATTCCGGAATTGGATTCCATATCCAGTTCTATGCAGCATATTGTTATCAATTGTATATCTTGATTTGATTCCTATTGGATTTGGATTAGTTCGATTTCAATAGGGGTTCTTCCTGTATTTCGTCATTTATTATGGATTAGAGCAAGGGGAGAAATGGGAACTCAAGGATATCGAAGAGTAAAAAAAAATGAAAGGGGGGTTGGTTGGAAAGAAAGAGAAATAGAATAATGAAAAGCATATGGATTTACACAAACCTCTAATGATTCGAAATTAAAAACGAGATCTCGAAGTAGTTCGGACGATTTATATTATCATTTCAATTTGCACTTTTAGTTACTTCTACCCAATAGAGCTTAGAAGTTAAAAGTAATAATTTCTTGGTTGATTGTATCCTTAACCATTTTTTTTTTTGACACGAGGAACTCACCATGAATCCACTAATTGCTGCTGCTTCCGTTATTGCTGCTGGATTGGCTGTAGGGCTTGCTTCTATTGGGCCTGGAGTTGGTCAAGGTACTGCTGCAGGACAAGCTGTAGAGGGTATTGCGAGACAGCCAGAAGCAGAAGGGAAAATACGAGGTACTTTATTGCTTAGTCTAGCTTTTATGGAAGCTTTAACAATTTATGGACTGGTTGTGGCACTAGCGCTTTTATTTGCGAACCCTTTTGTTTAATCCTAAAAAAGAAAATAAGTCCTTTAGATTAGATACTTTTTTCTTTTTTTAGTAAATTGGTATTTGCTTCTGTAATTCCAAGTATATCAATACTTTTTTTATTATATTATTCCAGGAATTTTTTATTTATCTGGACAGACAATACCCCGGGAGGGGTTGATTTGAGCATGATCAATTTAGGTAGAAGATATGCTCGCCCTCTTCCTTCCCGCCCTTAGTTAAGGATAGTGGAAAGTATTTTTCCTTTTATTTTAGGAATTTTGGGAACATTTTAACAAAGGAGATCTTTCACAGGTCAAACGAGACCTAAGACTTATTGCATAAAAAAAAATTGCATTAAAAAAACCGATAAAAAAAGGGCGAGCGAAGTAAGTGATCGAAAAACTTTCTTCTTTGTTCGTCCTATCTATAAGAGGAGAGCATATGAAAAATGTAACCCATTCGTTTGTTTTTTTAGCTCACTGGCCATTCGCCGGGAGTTTCGGGCTTAATACCGATATTTTAGCAACAAATCTAATAAATCTAACTGTAGTAGTTGGCGTATTGATTTTTTTTGGAAAGGGAGTGTGTGCGAGTTGTCTATTTCAAGAATAGATTGGATCTATCCGGCTGCACTTTAGTTTTTAGTATTTTTGTTTTGGGATAAAGATAAATAAGAAAAGGTGCACGATCTCCACGAATTACTTCTGAATAACTTCAGAAATCATATGGAAGAACCATAGCATTTCGCGACTCATTGGTAAATTTACTTTGATTCTCTATAGACCAATAATGTGAGACCATTAACACGGTTAAAGCTAAACTGCTTGAAGTCCAGGCAAAAAGGGGTACTCTTTCTACAACTATATTAGTATCGAAATGCTTTATTAGTATCCAAATGCTTTAAACAGGAAATAGCTAGTGTAGAATTTATCTGATATAGAACACTCATATCGATAAAATGATTTGAACTATTTACTAGAAGGGCACCCTGCCCTTTTTCCAATGCCGAATCGACGACCTGTGTATAAAAAAAAGAGAAATTTTTTGGATTTAAGGAAAGAAAAATAATTCTAGCAATTTTCATTTTCTATTTATTTACTTCGTTTTTCTTAATGAAATTGTTAACTAACAGAGCAAACACAAATTAAAGAAACAACTTTGCTGACCATGATAGATTTTTATCTAGTCGGAAGAGTCCTCTTAATATTTATCTAGTCTTATATACGTTTTGGTATATTGAAATACAAAGAGAAAAAAGGATAGAGGATAGGCTCATTACATAAAAAAAAGATATGGAAATAACCATAATACATAGCAAAAAAGAAAAAAAGGAGCGTGAGAGCCAAATGAATCGAAAGATTCATGTTTGGTTCGGGAAGAGATCATAAAAGTTGTAAACTTAATAGCAAGATAATCTACTTTCATTAAAAGATTTATTAGATAATCGAAAACAGAGGATCTTAAGTACTATTCGAAATTCGGAAGAATTGCGTAGAGGGACCCTTGAACAACTCGAAAAAGCTCGGCTTCGATTACAGAAAGTCGAACTAGAAGCAGATGAGTATCGGATGAATGGATACTCTGAGATAGAACGAGAAAAAGCAAATTTGATTAATGCTACTTCTATGAGTTTGGAACAATTAGAAAAGTCTAAAAATGAAACCCTTTATTTTGAAAAACAAAGAGCGATGAATCAGGTCCGACAACGGGTTTTCCAACAAGCCGTACAAGGAGCTC